GTCCAACTTAGAATTGTCAATTATATCCTTTATGGAAACGGAAAGTCAATTCGTGGAATTTTTCACACAAGTATTCAATTAGTTCGGACTTGCTTAGTATTGAATTGGGACCAAGAAAAAAATGGTTCTATAGAAGAAGTTCATGCTTCTCTTGTTGAGGTAAGGGCAAATGATCTGATTCAAAATTTCATAAAAATTGAGTTAGTAAAGTCTAGTCTTTCATATGCCGAAAAAAGGTATGATACGGCGGGTTCGGGATTGATCCCCGATAATGGATTAGATTGCACCAATATCAACCCTTTTTTTTCGAAAGTGAAGATTTCAGTAGTTACTCAGCATCAAGCAACTATTGGTACATTGTTGAATCAAAATAAGGCTTTGCTAATTTTGTCATCATTCAATTGTTCTCGAGTTGGCCCATGTCCATTCAATGGTTCGAAATATAACATCACGGCAAAAGAATTGAATCCCATAATTCTAATTAGGGATTTGTTGGGTCCCCTAGGTACTATTGTATCTAAAATAGTGAACTTTTATTCAGCTTACTATTTAATAACTCATAATCAGATCTTGGTAAACAAATATTGGATACTTGATAATTGGAAAGCGACTTTCCAAGTACTTGAAGTACTTAAATACTGTTTAATAGATGAAAATAGAAGGATTTATAATCCCAACCCATGCAATACCATCATTTTGAATCCATCCCATTTGAATTGGTGCTTTTTACATCACAATTATTGTGAAGAAACATCCACAATAATTAGCATTGGACAATTTATTTCTGAAAATCTATGTCTAGTTAAATATGGGACACATATAAAAAAATCTGGTCAAATTTTAATTGTTCATGTTGATTCCTTAGTTATAAGATCAGCTAAGCCGTATTTGGCTACTCCAGGAGCGACTGTTCACGGACATTACGGAGAAACCCTTTCTGAAGGAGATACATTAGTTACATTTATATATGAAAAATCCCGATCTGGTGACATAACGCAGGGACTTCCAAAAGTGGAGCAAATCTTAGAAGTGCGTTCGATTGGTTCAATATCGATGAACCTTGAAAGGAGAGTCGAAGGTTGGAACGAACGTATACCAAGAATTCTTGGAATTCCTTGGGGATTCTTAATTGGAGCTGAGCTAACTATAGCCCAAAGCCATATCTCTTTGGTTAATAAGATCCAAAAGGTTTATCGATCTCAAGGGGTGCAGATTCATAATAGACATCTAGAGATTATTGTACGACAAGTAACATCAAAAGTGTTGGTTTCAGAAGACGGAATGTCTAATGTTTTTTCGCCTGGAGAATTAATCGGATTGCTGCGAGCAGAACGAGCAGGGCGTGCTTTAGACGAAGCGATCTGTTATCGGGCAATTTTATTAGGAATAACGAGGGCGTCTCTAAATACTCAAAGCTTCATATCTGAAGCAAGTTTTCAAGAAACTGCTAGAGTTTTAGCAAAAGCTGCTCTACGGGGACGTATTGATTGGTTGAAGGGTCTGAAAGAAAATGTAGTTCTGGGGGGAATTATCCCTATCGGTACCGGATTTAAAAAATTAGTGCACCGTTCAAGGCAAGACAAAAATATTCATTTTGAAATAAAAAAGAAAAATGTATTCAAGTTGGAAATGAGAGATATTTTGTTACACCATCGAGAATTTTTTTGTTCTTGTAGCCCAAAGAATTTCCATGACACATTAGAAAATTCATTTACGCGATTTCATAATTCCTAAGCAGAGATTTTTTCTTTTTCCTTTCTAGTTTTGTTAAGTAAAAAAATGAAGTAAGTAATAAAAAAAAATTAATGGTTCGGACTATGTATCAATGGTCAACCTCGTTATAAGGTTCCGTAGGAACAATTAGTTATTTCTAAAAAAAAAGAGAAAGCGCGGGAAAAATGACAAGAAGGTATTGGAACATCCATTTGGAAGAGATGATGGAGTCGGGAGTTCATTTTGATCATGGTACTAAGAAATGGAATCCTAGAATGGCCCCTTACATTTCTGCAAAGCGTAAAGGTATTCATATTACAAATCTTACTAGAACTGCTCGTTTTTTATCAGAAGCCTGTGATTTAGTTTTTGATGCAGCAAGTCGAGGAAAACCTTTTTAATGGTTGGTACCAAAAATAAGGCAGCGGATTTAGTAGTCTCAGCTGCAATAAGGGCTCGATGTCATTATGTTAATAAAAAATGGCTCAGTGGTATGTTAACGAATTGGTCCACTACAGAAACAAGACTTCATAAGTTCAGAGACTTAAGAGGAGAACAAAAGATGGGGAAACTCAACCGTCTCCCTAAAAGAGATGCAGCAATGTTGAAGAGAAAATTATCGACTTTGCAAACATATCTGGGTGGGATCAAATATCTGACTGGGTTGTCCGATATTGTAATCATCGTTGATCAGCAAAAAGAATATACAACTTTTCGAGAATGTGTCATTTTGGGAATTCCAACAATTTGTTTAATCGATACAAATTGTGACCCGGATCTTGCAGATATTTCGATTCCAATCAACGATGACGTTATAGCTTCAATTCGATTGATTCTTAACAAATTAGTATCCGCAATTTGTGAGGGTCGTTCTAGCTATATAAGAAGTCATTGATTATGATTATGTTATGATTAAGAATAATAAGATTAGTTAATTATTTTGATTTCTTAGATTGGTTACTATTCTTGTCTTGCATTTTTAAAAAGAGATAAAATGGGGTATTATGTTATGTGATTTCTTGGTATTTTAAATATATGATTAATGATGAAAGTAGATAAGTTGAAAAAGAGATGGTTGAATCAAAATAATTTTTTTTTTAAGTTTGATTTCTGTCAGAGGGCAATATGAATGTTATACCATGTTCCATTAAAACACTCAAAGGATTCTACGATATATCAGGTGTAGAAGTAGGCCAACATTTATATTGGCAAATAGGAGGTTTACAAATTCATGCTCAAGTACTTATCACTTCTTGGGTAGTAATTGCTATCTTATTAGGGTCAGTTATCATAACTGTTCGGAATCCACAAACTATTCCTACCGATGGGCAGAATTTCTTTGAATATGTTCTTGAATTTATTCGAGACTTGAGTAAAACTCAGATTGGAGAAGAATATGGGCCTTGGGTTCCCTTTATTGGAACCATGTTCTTATTTATTTTTGTTTCTAATTGGTCTGGAGCTCTTTTACCTTGGAAAATCATACAGTTACCTCATGGAGAGTTGGCTGCCCCCACGAATGATATAAATACTACTGTTGCTTTAGCTTTACTCACGTCCGTGGCATATTTTTATGCGGGTCTTACCAAAAAAGGATTGGCTTATTTTGGAAAATACATTCAACCAACTCCAATCCTTTTACCAATTAACATCCTAGAAGATTTCACAAAACCTTTATCTCTGAGTTTTCGACTTTTCGGAAATATATTGGCGGATGAATTAGTAGTTGTTGTTCTTGTTTCTTTAGTACCTTCAGTAGTTCCTATCCCTGTCATGTTTCTTGGATTATTTACAAGCGGTATTCAAGCTCTCATTTTTGCAACTTTAGCCGCGGCTTATATAGGGGAATCCATGGAGGGTCATCATTGATTAGTTTTCAAAAGAGTCTTCTTTTTTTAAGCTTACCCCAACTGAGGCAATGGCAATGCATGGTTCAAGAAAATATACTTGGTTCGGTAACATATACATATATAGATAGAAATAAGAAATCCATATGTATATATGACTAGAGTTCTAAGAGGAAAGATAGACGATATTACGAAGGATGGGTTAGGGAGATCACACTAGATATATGTCTATATGTAATGTCTATAAGTCCAGCTACAGTTCCTGTATATTTTTCGACGAATTATTCTAGAATCTGATTCAATAAAAAATGCGGGCGGTTTCCGTTATGAAAGAAACAAATGTATATGTGATAGTAGATATATATTAGTTATATAGGGTTTATCCCTATCTATATATTTTTTTTTCGAAGTTTTAGTTACTTCGATTCGATATTTTTTAGTGATCAAATAAGTAAGAATTCCTTGGTTGATTGTATCATTAACCATTTTTTTTTGGTGCGAGGAACCTATCATCATGAATCCACTGATTTCTGCCGCTTCCGTTATTGCTGCTGGATTGGCCGTAGGGCTTGCTTCTATTGGACCTGGAGTTGGTCAAGGTACTGCTGCAGGACAAGCCGTAGAAGGTATTGCGAGACAACCAGAAGCAGAAGGAAAAATAAGAGGCACCTTATTGCTTAGTCTAGCTTTTATGGAAGCTTTAACCATTTATGGGCTCGTTGTGGCATTAGCACTTTTATTTGCAAATCCTTTTGTTTAATTTCATCCTAGAACGAAAATGTAAAAAAGTGCATTACACACTTTTTCTTATTTTATTAATTCGTTGCGGTTTGCTTCTGTGAATTATATCACTACTTTACTCCTACAATTATGTATTTGTTGGAACAATACCCCGGGAAAGACTGATTTGAGGATGACGAATTAGTGGATTTGCTCGCTTTATTCCTTCCCGTCCTTCGGTTAGTACGATGGAATTTTTACTTTCTTTTTAGGAAGTGTTTGAACAGGGGAAATATTTTGCAATTTCTACAAGACCTAGGACCCAACTTAATAAGTATCTTATCGGAAACTTAAAACAAAGAAAAAAATTAAGAAAAAGAAATCGATCAAAAAAGGGCAAGTCAAGTGATACAAAAAGAACTCTGTTCTTTGTTAGTCCTATCTATAAGAGGAGAGCATATGAAAAATGTAACCGATTCTTTCGTTTCCTTAGGCCACTGGCCATCCGCCGGGAGTTTCGGGTTTAATACCGATATTTTAGCAACAAATCTAATAAATCTAAGTGTAGTGCTTGGTGTATTGATTTTTTTTGGAAAGGGAGTGTGTGCGAGTTGTATATTTCAAGAATAGGTTGGACCCAACCGGCTGCACTTTATTTATTTGTGTTATTTATATACATATTTTTTTTTAGAATAAGATAAATAGGAAAAAAGTGTACAA